TCTTGCTTTGGATAGACTAAAAAAGACAATGCAATTATGGATTCGTTGGATTATCAAACTTTGTGAAGATATTTATTTCTGACTGGCCAAACTACTAAGATGAACTAAATGAGTTCTGTATCATGAACTCTGTACCGCGCGCATCCCTTGGATGAGCGATAGAAAATAAAAGCAAATAAGCGGGAATGAAGGCATAGAATATTTAAGAAAATACAAAAGAATAAAAGAGAATCATATTCTATTTGTACTATATATGAATAGGAAATAAGTCTTGTATATTCCTACCCTTACACTGCTCTAGACTAAATTTTAACCAATAAATTTTATTAAGCTGTAGAATAAATAGATACTGATACACAAATCAAGCATGTGCCAGGAACCAGATTTGAACTGGTGACACGAGGATTTTCAGTCCTCTGCTCTACCAGCTGAGCTATCCCGACCATTTTCAAGGCGGCGTCTTCCTCATTTTCATTTTAATAAATGACTTGAGTCGATGTCAATTAAAAAAAAATGAAACCTGGATACATTTGTGAAAAAATCGACTGAATGAAAAAGATAATGAATTTTGAACCGTTAACGAAAAGTAAAGAATAGAATAAAAAAAAAAAGTCGAGGGGGCTGGGGATAGAGGGACTTGAACCCTCACGATTTATAAAGTCGACGGATTTTCCTCTTACTATAAATTTAATTTTTGTCGATATTGACATGTAGAATGGGACTCTATCTTTATTCTCGTCCAATTAATCAGTTATTTATCAGACTAGAATCTTTTGATATAGTATTTCAATACATATATGTATATTTGTCATATATATTTATGGGTTATCCTTTTTATTTTACTAATCGCAATCAACTTCATTTGTTAGAACAGCTTCCATTGAGTCTCTGCACCTATCCTTTTTTTTTTTATTTCTGTCTTTTTGTTCTCTGTTTATGAATCTTTGTTTGTTTTCGGAAAACCGGATTTGGCTCAGGATTGCCCATTTTTTATTCCAGGGTTTCTCTGAATTTGAAAGTTATCACTTGGTAGGTTTCCATACCAAGGCTCAATCCAATTAAGTCCGTAGCGTCTACCAATTTCGCCATATCCCCCTCTCCCCTTTGCTTTGAAATTCCAATTTTTTTCTAATTATTCATTAGAATTATACCATTCTTTTTTTTTTTTATTTATATTATACTAGAATTATTAAATTAAAGTCATTAAATTTCGATTCCTATGACAGACATTGTTTCCTCTTATTTTCTTTGATTTCTTGTCTATCTTCTTTCAGCGCTACCCGAGACCCATATTTGGTTTTGGTCTAATCAGAAATAATTCTATTATTTTTGTATCTGCAATTCAATAGAAATTTATATATACCTTATTTATTATATGATATGCCTCCCTTTCTATCATTTGTCTCATGCAATTTTAAATACTCGAACGATCTATTATTCTACTTTTTGTTTTTTTTTTTGTTCTATAAGTCATATTAATTATGAATAACTAATAAGAATTAATAGCTAAGATTCCAATAGTTTAGTAAATTACTATGCATGTACAAGTTTTCGATTAAGTAAGCCCGCTTAGCTCAGAGGTTAGAGCATCGCATTTGTAATGCGATGGTCATCGGTTCGACTCCGATAGCTGGCTTTTCCCGCTTTGTTTTATTTTTTCCATGATTGGTCTTTTTGAAATTAACGAACATTGAAAACACTTCTTTCCTTTGTTTCAAGGATCCATGATTATTAAGGTGGTAGAAACTTACAATTCTGAATAAAAGTTAGAGAAATGAAATCTCGACAGAACAAATCAAGAGCAAGAAAAAGACTTTTTTTTTATAAACATTATTTGTGTATAATAGAGTTCAAATATGGATTCAATCCATCCCATTATTCTTTGTATTGTAATATAATAATACTTGGTAGATTTTGACCCATTTATCCTATTCATATTTATCCTTTAGTTCAGTTTTAATTGAAGTTTATGAAATTTCAATAAAATAAGGAGTCTTTATGTCACGTTACCGAGGGCCTCGTTTCAAAAAAATATGCCGTCTGGGGTCTTTACCGGGACTAACTAGTAAAAGGCCTATAGTCGGGAGCGATCTTAGAAATCAATCGCACTTCGTTAAAACATTGCAATATCGTATTCGTTTAGAAGAAAAACAAAAATTGCGTTTTCATTATGGTCTTACCGAACGACAATTACTTAAATACGTTCGTATCGCCGCAAAAGCCAAAGGGCAGACAGGTCAGGTTTTATTACAGTTACTTGAAATGCGTTTAGATAACATCCTTTTTAGATTGGGTATGGCGTCAACTATTCCTCAAGCCCGGCAATTAGTTAATCATAGACATATTTTAGTTAATGGGCATATAGTAAATATACCAAGTTATCGCTGTAAACCCGAGGATATTATTATGCCCAGGGATGAACAAAAATCTAGAACCATGATTCAAAATTATCTTAATTCGTCCTCCCGGAAGCAATTGCCAAAACATTTGACTCTTCAACAATTCGAATATAGGGGATTGGTCAATCAAATAATAGATACTAAATGGGTTGGCTTGAAAATAAATGAATTGCTAGTCGTAGAATATTATTCGCGTCAGACTTAAACCTAACTAAAACAAGAAGGGTTCGGACAATTTGATTTTTCCTTGCCCCCTTTCCTCTAAGTAAGGAGGACCAAGATAGTAGTTTGGCCGGGGTATTTTTTACCATTCATGTATCCTAGAATGGTCGGTATATTTTCACTCCTTGTCAATATTTTCCAGTATTGCAGAAATTGGGAATAGAAAATCTATATTATATTAAGAAAAAGGGAAAGCCTATCTCGTGGAAGAAAGTTATCAATTCTTATGGGATTTGATACATTGTGCTCAGTAACATTGATAAATTAGATGAAGTTACGGAAAGAGAGGGATTCGAACCCTCGGTAAACAAAAGTCTACATAGCAGTTCCAATGCTACGCCTTGAACCACTCGGCCATCTCTCCTAAATAATGATTATGGCCGAAAAAACGACTGAATCGCGAATTCTTCCTATTCGATTGTTGCTATACGTATGATACCTATCATTACAATCAATTCTAACGACTAACTATAAAAATAAAAAACTTTTAAGCAAATAAAGACTTTTCCCTCAGGCTGCAGTGCGGGATAGAGAGCATTTTTTTTGAGTCTGTTTTTATGTTATTTCGTATTCTACAATTACTTTTTTGTGGGATTCTTTTCTCACGAGAACTAATTTAAATAAATTTTAAAATAGATTGGATTGATATCTATGCCTAGATCCCGAATAACTGGAAATTTTATTGATAAGACTTTTTCAATTGTAGCCAATATTTTATTACGAATAATTCCGACAACTTCCGGAGAAAAAGAGGCATTTACCTATTACAGAGATGGTGTGATTTGATTTTTTTATTTACCGTTTCAAGTTTTATGATAAAAATACATTACTCAGGATAGCAAGATTTGAAATAACTCTACGTTTGTTGAAGGTGAAGTTTATAAATAAAACAATTCCTTTTGTCGTGTATCCCCGACTAATGTGGCCTCAGATGCTTCAATTGTCGATTCTAGCATTTAGCGAAAGGTTACGCCTATGATTTGTGGGGTTATGTATTGTAACCCTACTCCACTAGTACCAAACCAATAGGTAGCATAGAGGAAGAAGTACTACGCCTAGAAATCAACAACATAAAAACTTTGTTAGAAATTATCCCTTTTCTTTATTTATTGGGATTGGGACTTCGAAGAATGGTTAGGACACCAAATATCCATCTCGTTCGTACTTTGGATACCCATATAACCATCGAAGACTGTTGAGGTGACTAATTCCTAGAAATTAAGAGACGTTGAGGACAAAGAAATTGTTAAAGAAATTGTTGGAGTTAACATAACATTTTTATCTAGTATCAACATGCTTGATGTTAAGAAAAAATCTTTTGCAGGAAGGTTGGCTAGACATTTCTTGTAAAAACACTAGCCCCACTCAATTCATAATGAGAATATTTCATTCTTTTTTGATTCTATATATTATTCTCAATTATGCACATTAAGGGAGGAGCCGTATGAGATGAAAATCTCACGTACGGTTCTGAAACGGAGATTCTTTGAATCGAATGACGACCGTAACGGATGTCTGCTCAATCCGAAGGAAATTATGCGGAAGCTTTACAGAATTATTATGAAGCTATGCGACTAGAAATTGATCCCTACGATCGAAGTTATATACTCTATAATATAGGACTTATTCACACAAGTAATGGAGAACATACAAAAGCTTTGGAATATTATTTTCGGGCACTAGAAAGAAACCCTTTCTTACCACAAGCCTTTAATAATATGGCTGTGATCTGTCATTACCGAGGAGAACAAGCCATTTGTCAGGGGGATTCTGAAATTGCGGAGACTTGGTTCGATCAAGCTGCCGAGTATTGGAAACAAGCTATAGCGCTTACTCCTGGAAATTATATTGAAGCACAAAATTGGTTGAAGATCACAAGGCGTTTCGAATAAGATAAGAGCATTTTCTTTTCTTTTTAGTATTTTATTTGTTTTGAATATTTGTTCTATTTTCTATTTCTTTATTAGAATTAATTTCTTATGGAGACTCTATTTTCCCAATTAGTCAAATAAAATAGATCCTTTCTCTGTGCTGCGAAGAACCAATCAAAGAATTTTATGAATTTCATTATACCCCTTTTGAAGATCGTTCTTTTTCGTCTGGTATTTCATAAAAATAAACCATATACAAATAGTTGAGAATATAGAAAATCTAGAGAATATCTATATATTATTTCTATTTCTTCTATATAGAATAGATTTTTTCTATTTCTGTTATCTTATTAATTCTTTTGTCTTATTGTCTTATTAATAGCCCTTACTTAATTAATTATTAAAATGAATTATTAAATCATTATATTATTATTTAATTTTATTTATTATTATTATTAAGATTTTTTTTGATTATTAGAAGATTATTATTAGTATTTAATAAATATTA